TGAAAATAAACATTTAAATGTCCTTCAAAAGTAAGTAAATAGATCCGAAACATATAAAATGCAGTTAATCCCGCGGTGGAAAAAGCGATTATTGAAAAAATCGATGAATACAACCAACTATCATTAAGAATTTCATCTTTGGACCAAAAACATCCAAGAGGTGGAATACCACAAAGAGAAAGTGTACCTACTAAAAAAGACTTTTTTGTAATCGGTATATGTTTTCTTAAACCTCCCATAAAAACCAGATTCTGGCTTTTATATGGAGAATAGCCAACAATAGTTTCCATTGAATGAATAATAGATCCAGATCCTAAAAACAACAATGCTTTGGAATAAGCATGAGTAATCAAATGAAACAAAGCAGCTCGATAAGAACCCATACCTAGAGCCAACATCATATAACCCAATTGAGACATTGTAGAATAAGCTAAACCCCTCTTAATATCTTTTTGAGAAAGAGCTAAAGTGGCCCCTAAAAGTAATGTTATTATACCTATCAAAGCTATTAGATTCATTATGTAAGGTAAACCTATTAAAAGCGGAAGAAGCCGGGCGACAAGAAAAATACCGGCCGCTACCATGGTAGCAGCATGTATAAGAGCTGAAATAGGAGTAGGCCCTTCCATAGCATCGGGTAACCATACATGAAGGGGGAATTGAGCAGATTTAGCAATTGCACCAGCAAATAATAGAAAGGCACACAAAGTAGCAAATAAAAAGTTAACTTCATTATTATAAACCAAGTTATTGAATATTTCAAACAAATCCCAAAATTCTAAACTGCCCGTTATCCAATAAAAACCCAAAATTCCTAATAATAAACCAAAATCTCCGATCCGATTAATTACAAACGCTTTTTGACAAGCACTCGCTGCAGTAGGACGGGTGAACCAAAAACCGATTAATAGATAAGAACACATTCCAACCAATTCCCAAAAAAAATAAATTTGTATCAGATTAGAACTAGTAACTAATCCTAACATTGAAGTATTGAAAAAACTCATATAAGCAAAAAATCTCAAATATCCCTGATCATGAGACATATAATTGTCACTATAAATAAGAACCATAATTCCAACAGTAGTGATTAATATTAACATAATAGAAGTAAGTGGGTCAACCAAATAACCAAATTCTAAAGAAAAGTCATTATTGATGGTCCAAGACCATATAGATAGATAGATAGAAGGGTTATTTTTTTGTTGAATAAATAGATAGATTGAAAAACCAATAACTATATTTAAGAATAAAACACTAGGAAAAACCCACATACGGCGAAGATCTTTTGTTGCCGTTGGAAAAAATAGAAGTCCTACCCCTATTAATATAGGAATTGGAAGGGGAATAAAAGGGAGAATCCATGAATATTGATATATATATTCCATAAAAATAAATAAAATAAAAATATTTTTAGTTTTATCTTAATTAATTGTTGTCTGATTTACCGGCTCTTATTTTTTTTTTGAAATGAAAGGGGTCGGTTAATAAAAAAAATTAAAATATACAAAATAAATATAGAATTTTCCAGGCTTAATTATCTTGAATCTTTTTCAACTATTTTAAATATTTCATAAAATCAAGAGATTAAAATTGCTCCAATGATATGAACAAATTAAAATTACTATTGAAAAACCAAAAAATAAACATAGTACTTTTAGTAAAATTTGATGAAAAAAAAATGAAAATGGAAATTTTGATCCTTATTTTTATTACGTATTAGTTAGTATTACAACAATTTATATATCTCTAGAGAAAAGATAAATAATTACACCAAAACAAGTATTTGATCTGAATCCTAAAAAACTATAATTTTTACCAGAAAAGTTATTTATTTTAGCTGGGTTATTCATAATAATTGATTTTTGGAACTGAATTGATTGTTTTTTATTACAATAAAAGACATTACTTTTTTTAGTAAAGACTATGATCGTCAAACTATAACATCCAAGACTTGACTTTACCTAAAATTAAAAGGCTAAATTAATAAAAAAAACATCTTTTAAAAATGATTTATCTTGTCACTTTTACTAGATAACAGTAGTCTATTCCATGTTTTAAAATTTAAATTAGATGTACTCTTTTTGTGAGTCTGACCGATTAAATTAAAAATTAATAGAAAAATATTAATTTTTTAATTAATAAGGTATTAGGGGTTGGTTTATTAAAACTTTCGATGTTTTTTTTATGTATTTTAGCCCATTTTTTTACCTGTATAAATGCATTGCATGTAGGGCGACAAAAATAAACTATACAGAGATATAAAGAAGGGTACACAGCTTTATTTTTGTATTTTTTTATTATCATATCAAACTTAATCAATTAGATTTTTCTGTCATAGCATAGTGGATTTTATAGATATGGATTTGAATGAGGATATAATAGAAAGAATAAAAAAAAATATGAATTATTCGATATCGTCTGGAATATAAAAAATCGTTTTTTTTTTATAATAAGATATAAAATTTTATTTTATTTCTAGTACTATATTTATCCGATTATTATTATTATTCATATTTTTATGAACGGAGTACAATCTATAAAAATAAAAAAATAGCTGGATATTTAATAATAAAGAACAATTGGTTTTGAACAATAGATACTAAATGTCTTTGACATCCAACTATAGCAATTAAAAAATTATTATATTAATGGCAGTTCCGAAAAAACGTACTTCTATCTCAAAAAAACGTATTCGTAAAAATATTTGGAAAAAGAAAGGATATTGGGTAGCATTGAAAGCTTTTTCGTTAGGTAAATCTCTTTCTACAAGGAATTCAAAAAGTTTTTTTTATGCAACAAATAAATAATAATAAATTGGAATAATCTGACTTGTTTTGATTCGAAAAGCAGTCAGTTTAATTTGGTTATAATTTCTTTATAAGCTTTATTTTATATTATTTATATTATAAGTTAGAAAAAAATTTATAAAAATTAGATTTTAATAAAAATAAATACTTTTTTTTTATTTATATACTTATTAATTTAAAAAATTATTATTTATATGCTTAGTAATTTAAAATAATAGTCAAAAAATATTAAATTATTATAATTTAATATTTATATAAGTTAATATAATATAGGTTAATATAAATATATATAAAATGTAAAATGAAAAAAAAAAAATATAAATAAAAAGCAAAATTTATATTTATATTTTCTAATGTTTTAACCCGACCAATAGCAATCGTAAATTTAATTTGTTTTGCGCTTTTATAAAAAAAATTCTTGTTTATACTTAAATTTAAATTAAGATGCTATATTTTTTTCTTTGAAATAAAGAATAAACGCAAGAACAAGATTTAAATTTTCTTTTGAGTCTGCTTTATCGCTTTTATGATGGGGAAAATAAGAATCCCCATCGATTCGATAATAAAAAAATTTTAGCTTTTATTGTCTATATTTTAAAGCATAACTATAGTATTTAGTATATTAAATGGATATTAAATATATTTATTAAACTAATTATAGAAGAGCATATAGAAAATTTGTAGTCACTAATAGGTTGTTAAACCTAATTAATTAAATTCAAAATGTGTTTTATAACTTTCTAAATCATTCTTTCTTTAAGTTATTATCCGTAGATATACCCTAGCTTTAAATTTAACTCAATTAATATTAATAAAAAAAAAAGCCTTTTCCTTTTTTAAGTGATTATAGGACAAATACGCCAATTTTAGATCCTATGTTTCCACTGGGAGATCAATCAAAAAATATATAAATATCTATATGCATTGAATTGAATACTTCACTCTCGACAATTGAATAAAAAAAGTTTATTATGATTTCGAACAAGCCGCTATGGTGAAATCGGTAGACACGCTGCTCTTAGGAAGCAGTGCTAAAGCATCTCGGTTCGAGTCCGAGTGGCGGCATGACCCCTTCTAAAAGAATAAGTCCTATACTGAATTCAATTCCCGAGTTGAATTCAATTATCCTATAATTGAAATTGAATTGAACTTCCCTTTTTTTATTTACAATTTTTTATGATATTTTCAACTTTAGAGCATATATTAACACATATATCCTTTTCAGTCGTTTCAATTGTAATTACAATTTATTTGCTAACCTTATTAGTAAATGAAATCGTAGGACTATATGATTCGTCAGACAAGGGGATGATGGCTACTTTTTACTGTATAACAGGATTATTAGTTACTCGTTGGATTTATTTACAACATTTACCATTAAGTAATTTATATGAATCATTAATCTTTCTTTCATGGAGTTTCTCCAGTATTCATATAGTTCCATATTTTAAAAAAAAAAAAAACTATTTAAATTTAAACACAATAACCGCGCCAAGTGCTATTTTTACCCAAGGTTTTGCTACTTCGGGTCTTTTAACTGAAATGAATCGATCCGAAATATTAGTACCCGCTCTCCAATCTCATTGGTTAATCATGCACGTAAGTATGATGGTATTGGGCTATGCAGCTCTTTTATGCGGATCATTATTATCACTAGTTCTTCTAGTCATTACATTTCAAAATTTCATAAGGATTTTTAGTAAAAGAAAAAATTTAGTAAATGAGCCGTTTTCGCTGGGCGAGATTCAATACATAATAGAAAAAAAAAATCATTTAATAAACACTTCTTTTCTTTCTTACAGGAATTATTACAGGTTTCAATTGATTCAACAATTGGATCTTTGGAGTTATCGTATTATTAGTCTAGGCTTTATTTTTTTAACGACAGGTATGCTTTCAGGAGCAGTATGGGCTAATGAAGCATGGGGATCATATTGGAATTGGGATCCAAAGGAGACTTGGGCATTTATTACCTGGACCGTATTTGCAATTTATTTACATACTCGAACAAAAAAAAATTTTGAAAGTGTAAATTCTGCAATTGTGGCCTCAATGGGCTTTCTTATAATTTGGATATGCTATTTTGGGGTTAATTTATTAGGAATAGGGTTGCATAGTTATGGTTCATTTACATTAACATCTAATTGAATTTAAGAAAGTACTTGAAAAATACAAAATAAACATAGGACAGTATAAGTGTATACAAGAAAACTTCGTGTAATCAAGCGAGAACCTTTTTTGAATCAAGTAATGGAAAAGAAGAAAATCAAAGGGTTCTCACTCGATTACATATTTGGTTATAATATAAATTATAACTTATTTTACTCAAACTTCAGAGAAGAAAAAGGATTTATTTTTCATTTTACAATAAAAAATTTTAAAAATCATAGCATAGTCTTTTTTTTTGTTTACTCACAAAAACTATAGATAAAAATAATTAGATAGAAGAGCTTCGACTTTATCAACTGATAGTGAGAAAACGAAATCTGGATAAATACCAATAGATATTACAGGTAAAAGAATAGAGATCGAAACAAACAATTCTCGCGGCCCAGAATCAACAAAATAAGAGTTTGGGACATTAAAAAGCTTGTATCCATAGAACATCTGGCGTAACATAGATAATGAATAAATAGGAGTTAATATTATTCCAATTGCCATTACAAAAGAAATTATTATTTTTTGTATTAAAAGATATTTTTGGCTAGTAAGTATTCCAAAAAATACTATCAATTCTGCAACAAAACCGCTCATGCCCGGTAATGCAAGAGAGGCCATTGATAAGATACTGAAAGTCGTAAATAGTTTTGGAAGTGTGATAGCTATTCCGCCCATTTCATCGAGATAAACGAGACTTATTCTATCATAACTCGTTCCTGCCAAGAAAAAAAGTGCAGCGCCAATAAATCCATGAGAAATTATTTGTAAAATGGATCCGTTGAGTCCTGTATCGCTTATAGAACCAAGTCCTATAATTATGAAACCCATATGAGATACGGAGGAATAAGCTATTCTTTTTTTTAAATTACGTTGACCGAGAGATGTTAAAGCTGCATAGATTATTTGAATTGTGCCGACCATCATCAACCAAGGAGAAAATATAGAATGGGCGCGGGGTAATAATTCCATATTGATCCGAACCAATCCATACGCTCCCATTTTTAATAAGATTCCGGCTAGAAGCATACAAGTACTGTAATGTGCCTCTCCATGAGTGTCTGGTAACCAAGTATGTAAGGGTATAATCGGCGATTTAACAGCAAAAGCAATAAAAAATCCAATATAGAAGAGAATTTCGAGTGCTACAGGATACGATTGATTAGTTGATGTTTCAAAATTTAATGTTGGGTCATTAGAACCAACTAAACAAATACCTAGAATTGCCATTAATAAAAAGGCCGAACTTCCCGCAGTGTACAAAATAAATTTTGTAGATGAATACAAACGTTTCTTTCCTCCCCACATGGATATAAGTAAATAAACTGGAATTAATTCTAATTCCCACATAATGAAAAAAAGTAAAATGTCTTGAGAAGAAAATGGTCCTATTTGACCGCTATACATTGCTAACATCAGGAAATGAAACAATCGGGACTCTCGAGTAACCGGCCGAGCCGCTAAAGTAGCTAAAGTTGTTATAAACCCGGTCAACAAAATGGGGCCTATAGAAATTCCATCTATTCCCAATCTCCAGGAAAAATCAAAAAAATCGATCCATTTATAATCCTCTGTCAGTTGTATTAATGGCTCGTCCAATTGGAAATGATACCCGAATGCATAGGTTGTTACAAGGAGTTCTATTATACATATACCCATAGTATACCACCTAATTACCTTATTTCCTCTATGAGGAAATAATAAAATTAAGGAACCCGCAAATATTGGCAAAACTACAACTATCGTTAACCAAGGAAAAAAATTCGTGGTAAAAACAAGATAAGCTTGGACCAGAAAAGCGCGTGCTCAAAAAAATATTTTTGTGAGCGCGCGCTTTTGTCGGTAAAGGTAAAAAAATAAAATGTAGTCGTATTCAAGTCGGATTTTTTGGAACGTCTCAATAAGCTAGACCCATACTTCGAGTTGTTTCATGACACAAATAAACTCGAACACTCAAGAAATCCGTTGGACAGGCGGATTCACATCTTTTACAACCCACACAGTCCTCTGTTCTTGGAGCAGAAGCAATTTGCTTAGCTTTACACCCGTCCCAAGGTATCATTTCTAATACATCTGTGGGGCAAGCTCGGACACATTGAGTACACCCTATACACGTATCATAAATCTTTACGAAATGTGACATTGGATCTATATATAATTATTTTTAATAAGAAATTTTCGATCTAGTAAACTTATAAATGAATCATATATTTAGATACTAGACGAATCAATGATTTATATTTACCAAACTTTTGCTAATCAATCTACTTACGGATCGACTCATGGGAGAGAACCAAGATACTTTGATTTCTTATATTTTCGCAAATATGATCATACATTATGTATAATACACGCTAATTGGAATTTATGAATATTCTAATTTGTATAGTTTGGTTAATATTATAATTCATATTACTTATTCAACAAATTCGATTGATTGATACGAATTGATTTTCTGTTACGATAAATTGACGAAACAATAGCTAGTCCAATAGCTGCTTCAGCGGCTGCAATGGCTATAACAAAAATGGAAAAAATGTTTCCTTTTAATTGGCGACTATCAAAAAAATCAGAAAATGTTACTAAATTTATATTAATCGCATTCAGTATAAGTTCAAGACACATAAGAGCTCTAACCATATTTCGGCTGGTAATCAATCCATAGATGCCGATAGAAAATAAGTAAGCACTCAAAACAAGTACATGTTCGAGCATCATTGACCAACTCCTTATTAATTTTCGATTCATTTCAATATAATATGAACAACAAGACAACCCATTCAATTGACTAGAATATAAAAAAAAGTATGGAACAAAAAAATATATTGGAAACAGGTCGAACAAAAAAATTTATATTTTCGACATAAAAAATTTTAAATTCTAATTGAAGGTAAATAAATATGATAAGACAAAATAAAGTTTAATTTGTTAATAATTTGATAAATTGATTATTGGCGCGCCACGGAAATTGCACCTATCAAAGCGGCTAAAAGAATTATCGAAATGAATTCAAATGGAAGAAAAAAATCCGTTGATAAATGAATTCCAATTTGTTGACTATTACTTATCAAATCGTGCTCTATAATCTGGTTTGATCTTGTAGTCCAAATAATTCCGTACCATGACGTATCTGTAATAGTAGTCATTAGTAAACCAAAAATACTTGTACAAACCAGTAAAGTAACCCCATTCCCAAGGGTCCAAAGATTAAAATCTTTGTAATATTCTGAACCATTCATAAACATCACAGCAAATATGATTAAAACATTTACAGCTCCCACGTAAATAAGGAGTTGGGCAGCAGCTATAAAATATGAATTTGATAGAATATAGAATAGAGATATAGAAACAAGAACTAATCCCAAAGAAAAGGCACAATAAATTGGATTGGTAAGTAATACTACTCCTATACCTCCTAAGATAAGACCTAATCCCAGAAAGACTAAAAGAAAATCATGTATGGGTCCATGCAAATCCATTATATGTAAGAGAAGAGATAAAAAAATCGAAATTTTTTTCATGACCTTATTGAGAACCAGAGCAGAAAAAATACTTGATGATTCATAATAAATTTCTACTTGCATTAAATCCTAAGGGGTGTGAATTAATGTGAGTACATTTATTGGACAAATTTCATGTTTTCTTTGAATAGAGATAGAGTAAGAGTAGCTCAAATACGAAAATACCCCATTTCGAAATAATGTCAGAGATATTAATTAATGAACTTTCAATTCAAATTAAGAAGTAGTTCTTACCAACCAATTACCAGTTGATATTTTTAGTTTTTGATTATTGAGACCAAACAAAACAGAAAAAATAATTTCTTTAAATAAAAACTGAACCTTAGTAATTACAAAATTTTCTTTAATCAAGGATTTACTTATTTTTTATTTCAGGCGAATTCAAAATTGTTCGAATTGTATAATCATCAATTACTGCCATTGGTAAACGACCTAGGGAAATTTGATTATAATTCAATTCGTGACGATCATAAGTAGAAAGTTCATATTCTTCAGTCATTGATAAACAATTTGTTGGACAATACTCAACACAGTTACCACAAAATATACAGATTCCGAAATCAATACTGTAATTAAGTAATCGTTTCTTGCGAATATCAGTTTCCAATTTCCAATCAACAACAGGTAGATCTATAGGACATACACGAACACATACTTCACAAGCAATACATTTATCAAACTCAAAATGGATTCGACCGCGGAAACGCTCCGCGGTGATTACCTTTTCATAAGGATATTGAATAGTTATGGGTAAACGATTTACGTGGGATAAGGTAATCATGAAACTTTGACCAATGTACCTTGCAGCTCGTAGTGTTTCTTGACCATAGTTCATGAATCCAGTTACCATAGGGAACATATTGTTAATATATATATATAATTTTATCTTTGTTTATTTCTCTTGTTTGATCCAAGTTGGAAAAATAGGATATCATATTCTTTTACAGTGAAAATAGTTGAGAAGAAGTTGTTAATAATAAATTACCAAGAGAAATAGGTAAAAGAAATTTCCACCCAAGATTCAATAACTGGTCCATTCTTATCCTAGGTAAAGTCCATCTTGTTGTGATAGGAATGAACAAGAACAAATAAGTTTTAGCTAATGTAATAAACATATCAATTGTCGGTTCAAAAACACCGTATGTTTTATTTATTTCAAAAAACTCAAAAGCAAATATGTACGGAATAGAGATATTCCAACCACCCAAATAAAGAACTGTTACAAATAATGAAGAAACTAATAGGTTTAAATAGGAAGCAACGTAAAATAAACCAAATTTGATACCCGAGTATTCGGTTTGATAACCTGCTACTAATTCTTCTTCTGCTTCTGGTAAATCAAAAGGTAATCTTTCACATTCTGCTAGAGAAGAAATTAGAAAAATAATAAACCCTATAGGTTGACGCCACAAATTCCACCCCCAAAAACCATATTTTGATTGTGCCTCAACTATATCAATTGTACTTGAACTATTAGATAATCATAGTCGGTGATACCATCACTGTTTCCATCGCTATTCCAGAACCGTACATGAGATTTTTACCGCATACGGCTCCTTGAGGCCCTTAAATAAATCTAAGGACCGGGTCAGTATTATTTTATCTTGATATGTTTATAAAATAGATAAGATTTTATTGTACGATCCCGAATTAGACCAATTGAATTCTGTTTGTTCTGCTTTAATAATAATTTATATTATTAAATTAATCTAAATTAATTATAATATTAATTTTTAATAATATAAATTAAATTAATTTTTAATAATATAAATTAAAGTTCTTCTGAATTGATCTCGTCCTTTGATTTAATAATTTCAGTAATCATTTCTTTTTTGAGTAATAACTTAAATTCTTCAATCAAATACTCCTTATAAAGATATCAATAACCTTTCTTTTCACTTACGAAAAGAATTATACATTAATTCATGAATTATGATAGGAATGCTATCTATATAAATATGAATATAGAAAAGAAAGAATAAAAAAGATATTTTTATTCTTTTTTATACTGTAATTGTATTTCTTTCTCTTTTTTTTTTTTCTATTCTTCTTTCTGTTTCTGCGAAAAGTGCATTTACAAAATCAAAACAAAGGATTATTTCGTTTCCAATAGTCATTTATTTAATCGACGGATGGCAGCATACTCTGGATCGGAATCGTGGGGAGTACTGCCTTATCATTTCTACCAATTTAAGCCCCAATTAATATTCTTTGTACATTATGCAGAAATTTTCTTTTACATAATCTCCATTACAAATCCTTTGTGTATCTTGGTGTTTCTACTCATCCAATCTTTTTTTTGTTCAATCATATGTTAAAGTAATCCATGTATGATATTACATACAACGATAGTGAAAACTCACTATAGTGGATCTTGATCTTTTTAACCCGCTTCAAGTCAGGATGACTGATTACCTAATCTTGGGGAAAACACTTTCTTTCGCTTATGTTTATTTCCGTTCAGCTCTCTAACTCTTATACATATAAAATAAAATGAGACTCAATTTTTTTACTGCCAATTTATATATAAGCTGTTTTCTTTCACTCATATAACTCTCTGATTTAGTTCATCTAGCCGAATACTGAAAAAAAAAATGAAGATATTTACTCAATTCATTCCGCCATCTTACTATAAAGGAAGAAATAGAGAACAGTTTATGTCTTAACGAATCGCACGTAGAGATATTGATAACACACATAAAGTTAATGGTATTTCATAACTAATCGATTGAGCAGCAGCTCGTAGACCACCTAAAAAAGAATATTTATTATTTGACCCGTATCCTGACATAAGAAGGCCAATGGGAGAAATACTTGAAATGGCAATCCATAAAAAAAGACCGATATTGAGATCCACTAAAATAAGGCGAGAACCAAAAGGAATTACTGAATAGCTTACTAAAATGGATATGACCGCTATGGATGGTCCGATACTGAATAAACGAGTATCTCCTCTAGATGGAAAGATATTTTCTTTGAAAAGTAGTTTTGCTCCATCGGCTAAAGCTTGAAGAACTCCTAAAGGTCCAGCATATTCAGGTCCAATACGTTGTTGTAGTCCTGCGGATATTTCTCTTTCTAACCATACAATTACTAGTACACCCATTGTGATTCCCAATACTGGAGTAAAAATAGGAATAAGTATCCATATAATTCCATAAAACTCTTTTAAAAATAAAAACTCCAAGATAGAAAAAGAATTGATATCTTGTACTTCTGTTCTATCAATTATCATTTCAACGATCAACTTCTCCCATAATGATATCTATGCTACCGAGTATTGTCATAATATCAGCCAATTTCATTCTTTTAACTAACTGAGGAAGAATTTGCAAATTGATAAAAGCGGGCGGGCGAATTTTACACCTCCAAGGAAAACCACTCTGATCCCCTATTAGAAAAATTCCCAATTCTCCCTTTGGGGCTTCAACTCTCACATATAATTCTTGTTTTGGCAATTCAAATGTAGGAGAAGGTTTTTTACTAATAAATCGATAGTCAAAATCATTCCATTCTGGATTCTTTTCTCTATCAAAATATCGTATTTCTAAATTCTCATACGGCCCCCCCGGAATTCCTTCTAGAGCCTGTTGAATAATTTTTATGGATTCTGTCATTTCACCAATTCGGACTAAATAACGAGCTAATGAATCTCCTTCTTTTTGCCACTGTACTTCCCAGTCAAATTCGTCATAACACTCATAATGATCAACTTTACGAAGATCCCATTGTATTCCAGAAGCTCGCAGCATTGGTCCTGATAAACCCCAACTTATTACTTCCTCTCTCCCAATAATGCCTACCCCTTCAACTCGTTCTAAAAAAATAGGATTTCGTGTAATAAGTTTTTGATATTCAGCTACTCCTGTTAAAAAATAATCGCAAAAATCTAAACATTTATCGATCCAGCCATAAGGTAAATCGGTCGCTACTCCTCCAATACGAAAAAAATTATGCATCATTCTCATACCAGTGGCAGCTTCAAATAGATCATATACTAATTCTCTTTCTCTGAAAATATAGAAGAAAGGAGTCTGCGCCCCAATATCTGCCATAAAAGGACCGAGCCATAACAGATGCGAAGCTATACGACTCAACTCCAACATAATTGTTCGGATATAGCTGGCTCTTTTAGGTACTTGGATATTTCCCAACAACTCCGGTCCATTTACGGTTATTGCTTCTGTGAACATTGTAGCTAAATAATCCCAACGGGTTACATAAGGCAGATATTGTATAATTGTTCGGTTTTCCGCAATTTTTTCCATTCCTCGGTGTAAATATCCTAATATTGGTTCACAATCAATAACATCTTCACCATCGAGAGTAACGATGAGTCGAAGAACACCATGCATTGATGGGTGGTGAGGGCCCATATTTACTATCATGAAGTTATTTCTTGTAGCTGGTATATTCATAGGTTTTTCCTCGATTCATTCTTTCATGAATTACTGAAAGTGAAAATAAATTCATTAAAATTCAAGATCTAATAAATCAAATAATTCAAAACGACTCTTCAAATTAACGCGTTGTTGATTCCCGAATATTTAACTGATTTATTAATTGTTTATAACGTATTCTATTTTTCTTTGACAAATAAGACAGCATCCTTTGTCGTTTTCCTAAAATTTTACGGAGGCCCCTCTGAGATAAATAATCTTTTCTGTGCAATTCCAAATGTGAAGAAAGTTTTCGTATCCTAGTAGTGAGCCTTAGTATTTGAAATGCAACAGACCCCCTGTTTTCTTCTTTTTCTTCATACGAAATAACTGAGATGAATGACTTTTTTATCATAAAATTAAATCTTTTCCCCTTCCCACCACTGGCCCTTATTACTAGATATTTTTATTGATCAATAATAATAATAGTGCTACTCATTTTTTTTTTGTCATACACACTACAATAATCTTTATTTTGTTAAAAATTAGCAATTTTAAAATTGTATTCGAATAGGCAGACAAAAAGATGGTTGTCTACATTCACAAAAGAGAAAAATTCTACCTATAAAATTAAAATTTAAAAATAAAAAAAAAAATGAAGTATATTTTTGCATCATTTCTAGATATTGATAATGTCATTGAATTAGTATCATGTATCAGAATAGAATGTAAAAAAACGTATGGGTGCATCTTTATTGTCTTCATATGCGCAATATAGCACGGGAAATGAAGTCAATCCATATTTAACTTTGTTTTCAGTACGGGGTCAGTTCATTTTGAAATTGCGGATACATATGTATCCTTACCATACTGAAACGACTTCCATTATTGGTATCAAACCAATATCGATTCATACAAGCAAAATCTTCTAATCGATAATTAGGCCAAAGAGAGTACTTTAATTTAATTAATGTATTTTTATCTCTTTTTCTTTTATTCAAAACTGGACTCTTTACCTTATTTTCATTACAAAATGTCACATTTAGGGGCATACCTTTTCTATTTATAGAATAAAAACAAATTAGAATTCTCAATTCTCTACGACGTTTAGGGGATAAAAGACTTTCAGGAACAAACAAATCATAATGATTTTTGTATCTATTTTCATCCATCTTTTGATGTTTTGGAATGAATTCATCAGAATTCTTCTTATCAGCATGGCCTTTTTCTCGGTACCTTTGATTAATTGTGTGCTTACTCTTATGAACCACTGAAATACCTATAGTTTGATACATAAAAAAATGTCCTTCCTTTTTTATAGACAGACGAATGGGTTCGATAAGTAATGTTCCCCGTTTAAGCAATTCTGTAAGAGTTAAATTTTTCTGAATCATTAAACTATCCAGACCCATTTCTCCCCCTTGAATAGAGGCTATAGTAACTTCTCTTGGATTTATCAGTCTAAGCAGGAGACAATATACTTTAATGTTATTGATCGTTTTTTGATTTAAAAGATCATTCCATCTCAATTGAAAAACCAAATATCTTTTTAGTAAGAAATCAAATTCCGCTCCTATGTTGTTCTTGTCTTGTCTTTTATTTTTATCTTTTTTCATCTTCGATAACGCATAATTTTCTTCAATATCTTTTTCGTGGTTTAAAAGAGTTGATTCAAAATCTGCTTGGACTGCGTATTTTTTTTCTTTTTTATTCTCTTTTTCTAATTCAAGAGATTTTTTTTCATTTGAAAATATTGATATAAAAATATCTCTTTTTTTCTTTACAGTGGTGTTCTTATTTTCACTGTCTTTTTCATTTATATTAAAATTTAAAAGTAGATTTTTGATTGTTATGTTCCATGGTTTAATTTTATACGAATTAGAAAGTATCAAAAATTCTGGGAAAAACCAAAGCTCGAAATTTGATATGGGACAACTTAGTATTTCTTCATTCATTCTCATCCAATCAAAAATTTTTTTTTTATTGGATGAGTTGATTTCTTGATTTTGATGACTCGTGGGATAAAAAAGACCTTTCTTGTTGATTTTATCAATTATTTTATAATTATTAGTCCTAATCTTAGTATATTTATCATTGTTTGTGTCAGTATACATATTGCTCCAAGCCCCAATATCAATCTTCTTCCTAAGACGAAAATTGAGAACTATCCAATCAAAATATTTTCTATTCGGATTTTTATTTATATCTATAATATTATCTTCTACTAGATAATTATTGATCGGAATACTTGCTGGCGTATTAAAGAATTTTTGTTTATATTTGTTGTAATTACAAAAAATATATTGGTTATGATTTACTTGTAAGGGTAATTCAAAAATATAGGAATTCCTTTTATCTTCATACTTAATAAAATTATATGATAAAAGATTGTATCTATGTTGTTTTTTAACATTTTTTTTTTCGAAGTTAATTAATTGGTTTTTTTCATATGAATAATGTTTGTTTAAATGTTTATTTTGAACTTTCAATTGTTGATATACTATATTTTTCATTTTTTGTGGTACTAACGTAGACTGAGATAAATCATCTTGATAATAACCCTTTAACCCATTTTTACATTGATATATTCCAGAATTGCATAGGTTCTTATATCTTAAGTTCGAATGTAATATTTTCTGTGTTACAATAACATAAAAAAAATCCTTTATTTCATTTTTAAGAAAAAGAGATATTCCATTATATTGAAAGACAGATTTCAATCTTAACTTATAGAAATTAAAAAAGTTAAAAACTGTATTCTGTGACAATTTGTAAAAGACATATGCTTGTGACAAATAAGATAAGTCACAAAAAGTATGTGAGTTTTTATTACTAATATTAGAAAGTGACTCTTTTATAGTATAAAAAAACTGAATTCTATTTTGATCTGTTTTAGCAATTTTAATTTCTTCTTTATTTTTTTCATAATTGTAGATATAGTTATTATAGGAACTGTATTTAGTAAGAATTTTTTTTGTTGATTCAAAAAAAAAATAAAAAAAAAGTTGCACATTTCTTCTATGAATATTACTGATATATAAAAAAATATTTATATATATCCTTTCAATGAAAAAGTTTATAAAATAATTTGCTTTACGAATTAGTCGAACATTTCTTCTTTTTAAGATCTGCCTAATATCTTTTGGTGATTCCAATCTTTTATCATCATAACTCGTTTTGTTAAAACTAATATTATGTATTCTTATAAATTCTGTTTTATTGTCTTTTGAAATTTTTTGTATTTGATTTATGATTGTGTTTGTTTTATCAGTTAGATCTTGTATTTTTTTTTTTGTCAATGAAAAAGGTGTGCAATTTGTAGATTGAATATTAATCGATGATTCATGAATTATCTCATTATTTCTTATCAAAATCAAAGTTTTTTCTTTTTTGCTTTCATTCAATTCATATATTTCTCTTTCTCTCAATCCAAATAAAAGAATTTGATTAAGTTTTGAAAATTCTTTTATTTTTTTTTTTAGAAATAAAATTTTTTTAATAAATCCTTTTTTTCTTTCTTTTGAGATATTTAGAAAAAAATTTCTTATTTCTTTTAAAATTATTAGAACTCTAAAACAGTTCTTTTTCAATTTTATAAGTTTTTTTTTGAGTTCTTTAAGAATAGGTTCAAAAAATAAAAGTTGTTTTCGTGGAGAACCAAAAGGAAATTCAGTTTCCATTCCCCAAACCGTTAAAAAAAAAAAATCATTTTTTTGTTCTTTATTTTTCAGTGAATAGTTATAAGTTTCTCGTAGCTTAAGCTTAGATTTGTGCCAAGGTTTCAGACGAAAAGGAAATAGTATCTTTATCTGAATACCGTTTGTTAACCAGTTTTTAGGAAATTCTTTTTCTGATAATTGAACGCCGTTATAGGTGCATTTAACATGCATTTCTCTTTGCCAATCCTTTAAATCCTCGGACCATTCGGGAAATTGAAATAAGAGTATACGGCCGATATTTTTAACTATTATCAATGATGGTAATATAATATATTTTCTCAGAATTGATTGGGTTACTAACATAAGACTTCTTATTACTTGAGCACCTGGAAGGCTATCCCAGGCTTCTGCTATTTCTATACGTGCTTTCTCTCTTCTTTTTTCTTCTTCTCTTTTGTTAGATTTTTTTTTATTCCTTTCTTTTGTCTTTTTCTCTGTATAATCTATAATTTTTAATTTTGTATTTTTACATAGCCAATTTTGTAATTTTTTTTTAATTGGCTCCGAAATATCAAAAGAAAAAGAAGCGTCTTTGTCTATTCGGTCCAAAAAATTAGGGGAATGTACATTTGCTTCAAAGGCTTTCCAAAAAACTGTTTTACGCCTTTGGGCACGCATTGAACCTGTGATTATGTCTCGATGAAAATCCGATTTTTGTGAATAACGTATCAAAGCAATGTCGTCTGTTTCATCATCATTATTAGTATCTTGGGGATTAATAGAAGTATTGCTATCTTCTAGGTCATAATTAAAGATCACTACACGTTTGCATTTTCTTGAACGAATCAGCAGATTCGTTCGCAAAAGTTCTTCCCTTTTTACTAACTCTTGTTCTTGTTCTTGTTCCAAATTTTCGATTAATTTGTATGACCATCGAGGTACTTTTTTTTTTATTTCTTTTAGCCCAATAAATT